CTCTCCGCGAAAATGAGCACATCAGCATATATTATATGAGAAAGATAGAGTTTATGAAATCTTCTTGAATGGGTTATCCGCTTGTTGTTTACTTCCCTGTTAAAAAGCTGGCTGAATATTTCCGGGTAAAAAGATAGGCTCTAAGAAACTTGTCTCAATCAAACCGCGGCCCCCCCTGAAGAAGCTAGATGGAGATCCGTTAATCATAACTGCAAATGACACTATGGAGATACATTATCTAATCTATCTTACCTAAATTGAAGGAAACTTCAAGGATTCAAGGGTATTGAGGACAGCATCCCAAGGTACTGACGTGACTCGAGTGAAACTATATTGAGGAGAGGGAAGGGGACTTATGTAACTATATTCCGAATCCTTCTCCCCGTCAAAATCTGCCTCCCTTGCCCATAAGGAGAGAGTCTCCCTAGTGGTGGAATCCTTTAGAACTGATGACGTCCTAGCTGTGAGCTGACCCAAGAGCTACACTGATTAGGAAGCAGATTCCGCACAGAAGACCAAGCAAATCTCCTCTTCTAGTCTTACCCCCAGGCTGTGGTGCTACGAGATGGCAATTTCTCGTATAGAAGAATAGATCCGTGGGCCTATTGATTGACCATAGATGCGAACCGATCGACTGCTATCTAAGAGAAGATAAGTAGTTCTTCTATCGTTCAAGGGCAAGGGGAGAACATGTAGCGGCTTATTTGGAAGAAAGGGCCGCCTACTCTCCTCAAGAGGCTTTTTGCGACTTCTTGAACGAGAGGCGGGACGCGCTGGACATTTCGAACCCCGGATCTAACCCGGCCGAAATGGACCGCCTCGAGATCTTATCTCTAGGCGAAATAGAACGTGACCTTCTCAGACGTGGGGACGAATCTCGTTATATTAAACAATTACTTTTAAACGGGGATTGAGATAGTTCGCGGAGAAGGGAAAGGGGTGCTTTATTTCGGGAGTTTTTCGAGAAAAGGTCCCATCCTTCAATATCATGATTGGGTCGACCAGGCCAGATTATGAGTAAATAAAAAATCGAAAACGTACATAGCTGTTCCAGCTGAAATACTTGGAATAATTCTACCACTTCTACTAGGAGTAGCCTTTTTAGTGCTAGCTGAACGTAAAGTAATGGCTTTTGTGCAACGTAGAAAGGGTCCTGATGTAGTGGGATCGTTCGGATTGTTACAACCTCTAGCAGATGGTTCGAAATTGATTCTAAAAGAACCTATTTCACCAAGTAGTGCTAATTTTTTCCTTTTTAGAATGGCTCCAGTGGCTACATTTATGTTAAGTCTGGTCGCTCGGGCCGTTGTACCTTTTGATTATGGTATGGTATTGTCAGATCCGAACATAGGGCTACTTTATTTGTTTGCCATATCTTCGCTAGGTGTTTATGGAATTATTATAGCGGGTCGGTCTAGTAATTAGGGGGCGGCCGTTCGGTCGCCTATGAGACTAGGACCAATAGGTCAAAAATTGGTTTGTGCCGCAGGTGTTGAACGATCTACTCTACACAGGTGTGGGCTTACAGGGCTAGGGCTCAGAAACCCTTTCTTTCATTCATCAAGAGGGCTAGACGCGCCTTTCGAACCAGTCTTTATAAACCTGGTCGCTCACTTTTCCGGGCCGGGATCAATAAGTAGAAGTCATAAAAAGATATGTTTCTCTTCACACCACTGATAGACTACTAAAGATTCCATTTTAAAGGCCCTACTTAGTTTCGCAAGCCTTTGTCATTGTCAGTCAACTAAGTAGGTCGTTCCGCCCCCTGCGAATCCGTAAATCTGAGGAGCATGCCGCAACAAAAGGATGGTCCCCTATGCATTTCATTCTTTCCAGAAAGGAAAATTAGAAGTACCCCCATCATGGTGAACCTCTCCTTGTGATCGGGATGAGGTAAATGCCTCCCAGCCGGGGGGCGGATCGAATCGGAGTTTCCTTAGGTAGCCACCGACCTACAGTTATCCTTAAACTTCCGTGCTTGGTGGAGAAGAAGCGAACAAAGGTACGCTCGCTTGCTGTCTTGTTCTCTGCCGCGAACTGGGATCGCTCGCCAGCTAGGTCAGATTGAAGCAACATTTTTTGAGAACATATTACCCATCTTCGGGGACAAGGGGCGGAACGACCTCTCGATCTACTTACAGCAGCCCAGGAATAAAAACGTCGTCTAGGCGTTCCCTCTTGCTCCGATCTACCCTACGCCTAGGACGTTGTCTGGGCCAAGAGTCATAGTTAGTTGCTGTTTCCATTTGGTTGTTTTTTTCTCGTTGTTGATACCGGCAAGACCCAGCCAGATGATGTCTGCTGGTTGGTAGTGAGAGGACTCTTAGTATCGGCATACCCAAAAGGAGGCGCTAATTAAAAAACAAGAATTTGATTTTCTTTCTTGCTCTCCCTTAGCAGCGGGAAAGGAGTCTATCTATCTGCCTAGCTTTGGTAGATTTCCCCCAACGCAATTCACAGAAATTCCACGAATCCCTTGGTGGATAAGTCCGACGACTCAGCAGCAGTGCGGAATTGAGTTTCTCGTCTGGTGGATCTGATCTATAGTTATGGGGCAATACATACCAAAAGGTTCGAAGAAAGAGTCGTTAAGCCGAGAAAGCTCAAAATTTGCCTTCTCATCAAAAATAAAGAAGGGAGTTTTCAAGGTGTTAAGAATCGATTGAAGCATCCCTGGACTTCTACTCGATAGAGTGATCGAATCGGGCGCTATGGACTTCAAAGCCTCGAGGGTTGTAGGGCACAAGGGAATCTTGAATCAATTCCCTCTTTTCCAGTATTTAGACAAGCGGTTCGAGTCAAGTGCCAGTTACAGAACTAATTGTTGGCAAGAGTCACAAATAAGAAGTAAAGGACTTGATCTCTTCTGGAAAGTGACTTTGACCAAATAGAGTCTCCTTCCGTATAGGGGGCTCTCGTAGCGCTTAGTGTAGTAAGGGCCTTCTGCTTTTTTTTGCTTTCATTAGCCTGAGAGGGCATATTAAGAATGCTTATACAGGGCAACTATAGGGATTATAGAGAATGAGAGGGGCTCACTTGACCAGAGTGCCGAGCATTGTTCGTCGTGCTAGTTCCACTACTCCAGTTCCAGTGTGATCTACGCCTGTTAGACTGCCGGGCTGTAATGGATTGGACTATGTGAATACTTCTTTCCCTAGAAAGAAGGATATCGTATCGGGTTGGACCCGCTCTCTTCAGGTGTTTGCAATTCCTGTGGGAACCGCACCACTTGAAGCCTTTGTATCCACATAATGAGAAGCCCTCTTTTAGTAAAGCTTCTCTTCATCGGCGACTTTCGCGAATGCCTTCTATCGACAAAGAATCCCCTGAGTTAGCAGCCTGCCCCACTTATCTAGCCGGTGTTTGCTAGGTTTATTGAGCTACCTCACTACTGCTTTCACTGGAAGCGGCTTAGCTTGTGTTATGCGTAAGACATCTAGATTGGCTTGGCAGGGTAAGAGCTGCCCTTGACTCTCTCAGTTAGGAGAATGTCATTTTGCTAGGAAGACGATCTTTAGCAGAGGCTTTTCGACCAGTTACTGTCCGAGCAGGGATCGTTGTATTGTTCTTCAAACCACTCTTCAGTGACGTAGTCTTTACCTGCACCCTTGTGCTTCATAACATCTGAACCATCGTCTAACTCTAACTTATAATCCTTTGGTGCTAAGAAAATTCCTTTCTTGACTCACGACTCTCGACCTTACTTTGTTCCACCTACACAGTACCGACCCTGCCCTTCTTACTCAGCAGTTAGCTGTTGGTTTATTTTCAACGGAGGTCGGTAACAGATTTGAATTCCCAAGATTCGGCAGGCTTAGCTACCTCTTCCAGTGCAGCTTCTGTTCCAGTTGTCTCTGCAGATCTGAATGAAAGAGGTGAGGTCAACTCATCCAATAGAGGTGCCTCAGATGGCTAAATGGATTATATGAATGCCTATTCCGCCGGTCGGAATGCCCGGACTGAGGAAGATGTGTACGAGGAGCAAAAACGAGATTCCTAGCCTTCCCTCCCTTTGAAGTGCATTTATCAGATCAGCTCCCAGAGTAACTAGAAAGAGGGTGAAAGGCCCAACTTCTTCATTCTTGGCCTTTTTTGTTTCTTTGATTGATCTCCCTTTCGTATTCATTCGACCTGAGGCAAAAGAGAAGTCATACAAAAAAGAAAGGTTCTTTCATGCAATGCATAACGGGTGGGCCTCCTATGGATTCCTCTAACTCAATGAATGAAGGGAGGAGTATGAGGAAGGCCGGCTTTCTGGATGAAAATGAAAACAAAAAGGAAAAGGGTCAAACCATATCTTACTTAATAATCTGACTGAATGACGAAGAGCTCTTTATGTGGTCTCACTTTACCACCATCTGAAATGCGCGAAACTTCGATTGGTGGAAGCCAGTCCATGAAGATTCTCCCTTTTCCTACGTGCACTTCCCCTCTTTTGGTAAGCATCCAGTATCTCAGCAAATGAACATTTCTCTAAGCTTATCCTATAGCTTATACGTCGTTTGAAAGCTGCTTCAAGGATCCAACGAATAGCTAAGGTTTGTTGACGATCCCTGGCTACAATCCCAGGGACATCATAAATAGTACCCGCTACTCCTACTTTTGCTACTTCGCATATGGGCTTTATATTCTCTACGGCGTCAACCATAAGTTTGATTACATCGCGTTCAGTTCGAGCTGGGCGATGAAAAGTTTGATAAACAATAGCACGAACTCTCGTTCTTTTACCTTCTTTCATGCGAAAATTGACCAACTTCTTGATCAATAGTTTTTGCTCACCATCCAAGCCCCCCATATAGCTGAAAATTTCCGAGCAATTGGAAGCCGCTTTCGATGACGAGGCCGATAAATTTATATTACGCAATCGTTACTGTCCATCTTTATCAGCCAACTCCCCAGTTTCCATCTTTCCTTTTAGAGTTTACCACTCTTCATAGCTTCTTGAACTTTCTTTAGGGTCTTGCTCCCTGAGTTCCAGAGTCTACACTCTCGCGTCATAT